TATGGGGGGTAGTATGGGATCCGTGGTTGGAGAGAAAATAACCCGTTTGATTGAGTACGCTACTAACAAATTTCTCCCTCTTATTATAGTATGTGCTTCCGGGGGGGCGCGTATGCAAGAGGGAAGTTTGAGTTTAATGCAAATGGCTAAAATATCTTCTGCTTTATATGATTATCAATCAAATAAAAAGTTATTCTATGTACCAATTCTTACATCTCCTACTACAGGGGGGGTGACTGCTAGTTTTGGTATGTTGGGAGATATCATTATTGCCGAACCCAATGCCTATATTGCATTTGCGGGTAAAAGAGTAATTGAACAAACATTGAATAAAACAGTACCTGAAGGTTCACAGGCGGCTGAATATTTATTCCAGAAGGGCTTATTCGATCTAATCGTACCACGTAATCCTTTAAAAAGCGTTCTGAGTGAGTTATTTCAGTTCCACGCTTTCTTTCCCTTGAATCAAAATTCAATAGAGCATTAAGTTCCTTTTTTATTTGTAGCAAACAAGTAGTTAGTTTATCAGAATCCAAGTAAAACTAATATGGATGGGGTTTCTTTGTTGACATAAGATCTAAATTGTAAAAAGAATCAAAAGTAGCGGATAACTCTTTTTTATCTATATTTTTGATTACTAATTCAGTTAAGAGGCCTCTATCAACAAGAAAAAAAGTGAATTCTTATTTTCGTTAAATTATAGGAAAATAAAAAATTTTTGTTCTACGTCTTACGTATGTATATAGAATCCAAATTTTGTACCTTCTATACTCACTTAGATATATACTTAGATTTATACTAATTAAACTTTGAATTCTAATATATTATTAATTATAATTTATTATATATTATTTATTAATTATTCTAATTACTTAATAAGATAAGATATCTTTATCTTTATAAATAATAACAGGTACAAATAGTAAATTGAGGTATCCTTTATATGACAACTTTCGACTTTCCCTCTGTTTTGGTGCCTTTAGTAGGCTTAGTATTTCCGGCAATGGCAATGGCTTCTTTATTTCTTCATGTTCAAAAAAATAAGACTGTTTAGATCTGATGGACCCAACTCTCATCCATTTTTTTTTTCAAAACTAAGACTTGTATTATAACGCAGATACCTATTTATTGTAAGAAGGTATAACATGCGGCGCTTCCGTCGAAAGGGGCTCTTTGACCTGTAGAAAGATGATATGGGGGTAAAGGAATTCTATCTATTTGAAAAAATCTCAGGATCGCCAGATGGCTGAACTGTAAAATCGGTACATCTATATATATATCGATGGGATCATACGAAGGGTATGTTTTTATTTTAGATCTAACCAACTTGATAAATTACTCTTAAAGGTTTACATCAAACTAAGTACTAGTTGATGAGAGTTACTTCGGAAACAAAAAGAGTAAAGTCTAGGGTATTCTCTCAATTCCAATAAAACGAAACCAGATCAAGTATGAGTTGTCGATCAGAACATATATGGATACAATCTATAACGGGGTCGCGAAAAACAAGTAATTTATGCTGGGCCATTATCCTTTTTTTAGGTTCATTAGGATTCTTATTGGTTGGAACTTCCAGTTATCTTGGGAGAAACTTGATATCTTTATTTCCGTCTCAGCAAATCCTTTTTTTTCCACAAGGGATTGTGATGTCTTTCTATGGGATCGCGGGTCTCTTTATTAGCTCCTATTTGTGGTGCACAATTTCGTGGAATGTAGGGGGTGGTTATGATCGATTCGATAGAAAAGAAGGAATGGTGTGTATTTTTCGTTGGGGATTCCCTGGAAAAAATCGTCGCATCTTCCTCCGATTCCTTATAAAGGATATTCAGTCCGTCAGAATAGAAGTTAAAGAGGGTATTTATGCTCGCCGTGTCCTTTATATGGATATCAGAGGCCAGGGGGCCATTCCCTTGACTCGTACGGATGAGAATGTTACTCCACGGGAAATCGAACAAAAAGCTGCCGAATTGGCCTATTTCTTGCGTGTACCGATTGAAGTATTTTGAGAAATGAGCTGAGAGAATGAATGCTTTCTCAGCAGGAAGGAAAAACTAACGAATCTCCCTTTTCTATACCATAACTTAACTGAAGTTTCTTCATAACGCTCATTCTAGTCAAAGAAGACGTATACGTAACGTAACAACCACAAAACAAAACTATTTTTGTGGTCTTTTATGTGTATGGAAATCTACACAACTTAATTCAATAACAAAAAAAATAAGTAACAAATCGAAAAAATGGATTCATCCTTTCTATTTTATATCAAAGCATTTCGAAAAACATAATTTTTTTATTCCGGACTCTGAGTAGTCAGTGAAATTTTTTAAAAATATAAGATATTTGATATTTCTATAATGATAGAAAAGAATATTCATTACTTAAATACTATATCTGGAAACAATATAATATTTTTTTGTTAATTCTTTGAATTCGAAGTGTATTCTTAATCTATTTCTGTATTCTTTCTACATTCAAAGACTAACTCCGAAATCACAAATAAAAAAACAGCGAATAGATTAATAAGTTCGATACTTTGTAATAGAACTCATACATGAGAGAAATATTGGATGGCGTAGAGTCAACTAATGAGGTCGGTTCATTAAAAATTCATAGACACGAAATGAAAAAATGTCAAAAAAGAAAGCATTCACCCCTTTTTTATATCTTGCATCTATAGTATTTTTGCCCTGGTGGATTTCTCTCTCATTTAATAAAAGTCTGGAATCTTGGGTTACTTATTGGTGGAATACTAGGCAATCTGAAATTTTTTTGAATGATATTCAAGAAAAGAATATTCTAGAAAATTTCATAGAATTGGAGGAAATCCTTCTTTTGGAGGAAATGATCAAGGAATACTCGGAGACACATCTACAAAACCTTCGTATAGGAATCCATAAAGAAACGCTCCAATTAATCAAGATACACAATGAGGATCATATTCATACGATTTTGCACTTCTCGACAAATATAATCTGTTTCGTTATTCTAAGCGGTTATTCTATTTTGGGTAATGAAGAACTTGTTATTCTTAACTCTTGGGCTCAGGAATTCCTATATAACTTAAGTGACACAATAAAAGCTTTTTCGATTCTTTTATTAACAGATTTATGTATCGGATTCCATTCGCCCCACGGTTGGGAACTAATGATTGGCTTTGTCTACAAAGATTTTGGATTTGCTCATAATGATCAAATTATATCTGGTCTTGTCTCTACTTTTCCAGTCATTCTAGATACTCTATTTAAATTTTGGATTTTTCGTTATTTAAATCGTGTTTCTCCGTCACTTGTAGTGATTTATCATTCAATGAATGATTAAAAAAGGATCTACGGATATTAATCCAATTCAATTCTAACGTTTCTTACTTTGTAGTTGTTTTGTAGTTGTACAGAAGCAAAGCATGTAAAATCATACTTACTCTTTATATTTCTACCCATCCGAAAGATTTATTCTATATATTAAATATTAATATTATTTATTCCAGTAAATTATTCCAGTAAATAGCAGAATTGCGGATAGGTAACTAGGTTAGCGACCTACCAAATTTATTGTAGACATTTTTGGGCTCAATGGTTGGACCATGCAAACTAGAAAGACTTCTTCTTGGATAAAGGAACAAATAAATCGATCCATTTCCGTATCGCTCATGATATATATCATAACTCGGCCATCCATTTCAAGTGCATATCCCATTTTTGCACAGCAGGGTTATGAAAATCCACGAGAAGCGACTGGTCGTATTGTATGTGCCAATTGCCATTTAGCTAATAAGCCCGTGGATATTGAAGTTCCACAAACGGTACTTCCAGATACTGTATTTGAAGCAGTTGTTCGAATCCCTTATGATATGCAACTAAAACAAGTTCTTGCTAATGGTAAAAAGGGTGCTTTGAATGTAGGGGCTGTTCTTATTTTACCAGAGGGTTTTGAATTAGCTCCTGCCGATCGGATTTCCCCCGAGATGAAAGAAAAGATAGGCAATCTGTCTTTTCAGAGCTATCGCCCCAATAAAAAAAATATTCTTGTGATAGGCCCCGTTCCTGGTCAGAAATATAGTGAAATCACCTTTCCTATCCTTTCCCCGGACCCCGCTACTGCGAAAGAGGTTCACTTCTTAAAATATCCTATATACGTAGGCGGAAACAGGGGAAGGGGTCAGATTTATCCCGACGGGAGCAAAAGTAACAATACAGTTTATAATGCTACATCAGCAGGTATAGTAGGTAAAATAATACGAAAAGAAAAAGGGGGTTATGAAATAACCATAGCGGATGCATTGGATGGACGTCAAGTGGTTGATATTATCCCTCCAGGGCCAGAACTTCTTGTTTCAGAAGGCGAATCTATCAAATTGGATCAACCGTTGACGAGTAATCCTAATGTGGGTGGATTTGGTCAGGGAGATGCAGAAATAGTACTTCAAGATCCCTTACGTGTCCAAGGCCTTTTGTTCTTCTTGGCATCTGTTATTTTGGCACAAATCTTTTTGGTTCTTAAAAAGAAACAGTTCGAGAAGGTTCAATTGTCAGAAATGAATTTCTAGACTCGCGGATTTATCGACATTGAGCTCATAACGTAAAAAGAACAAAAATTTTTTTTGACGACTCTTTATGATAAAAAATGGACATTATGAAAAGCCTTTTGCTTTTTTATACTCTTTTCTACGAGATGTCGGGAATTCCTTGTACCGCATTCCTAGTCATAGTATGTAGATTGTAAAGAAGACTTTTTACTTTTTTTTGAATCCAATTTGGGGTGGTATGATTATGTTACTATTATCACATTTCAATGTCATAAAATTCATTAATAGTGTTTTCTATTCTAATTGAATGAAATTAAACTAGATACTAGACATAAGTAAGCGGGGAATAGAACGGATAAATGCGTGGAACACAAAATTATAGGGACGATTATTAATCTTCCTAGTATTCGACACAAGAAAAGGAATTTTCCACATCTCTTTCTTGTGTCGAGAGAAAAAAAGATTATTTATATTGTTC